GATAGAAGTCTAACTAGAAAAAGATCTGTCTATTACTTTTAGAAGAGAATCGTTGGTTTGACCGACGAACTACGTGGGAAAATGGACCTTCTTTCTTTGATTTGAAGCAAGATTTTTGTAAAGTAAAAATGAAGTATGAAGTGGCAACGCTTTATAGTAGAGGCCACCCTACCGCGAAAGAACAAGCAAGGGATTTAGCTAGCGTCTCAAGCCCTCTCCTTTCAGTCGAGTCACTTTGTACCTCTCGCTTTGCTCGATCCGCACGTTGCGCGTTAGCGCATCCGTTTTCTTGCTCTTTCGGAAAACTTTATGGTAGTTCTACCGCCAGCGGCCTAAACTCAAAGGCGCAGGTTGCTCTCTCTGGTTGAGGCTGCATTCATTTATTCATATTCAACTTTACACGTGGAAAAGGCTTACTCTCCTAGTGGCTCGGCTTGGTCTCGCTCCCTTCCCGCACTATTACTCCCCACTCAAAAGAGCGATTGAGAATCTCGAGAACCTTTATGAACGGCGGGGAAAGGAGTCTTTTTTTCTTTGATCCCCGTCATAATGAGATTAAAAACCGATTCTTCCTTGGCCGTGTGGAACATGGATTAGCATTATGTAATTCCTACAAGTGATCCCCCACCCAGGATGATTGGTGCTCTCTGAGGTATTTTTTATAATATATAATATGTTTCTTTCCATTCCTCGTGAGCCACTTATTTCTCCGAAACAAGAGATGAAAGTGATTTTACTTCTTTTTCCCAATAAGTCGACGGCCTTACACCATTGGGATACTTCGAATAAACTGGAGTACATATAGGATACACCGGTGCTAAAACCCTTTCTCAAGATATCTTCCAAGCTGTTGGGGTCGTTGCTCTGGATCTTGTTCTCCCGGTGTGAAACCAGTTGGTTCCGTAGTTTTAGAATTCTGCTGATCCCAAGTACTCCATCTCCATCATTGCATATGGCAATATAGAAAGTAAAGAGGAAAAGGCATGACCAGAAGAATTGTGTGAAATAAGTGAATTGATCTAGTTGAGGCATGATTGATTCAGTGATGTGACTTCTCCTGCTCCAGTCAATCAGTCTGGAGACTTGCTAATTCAATGAAATCGCCTTGGTTTTTCCAAGGAAAAATACCGCCAAGAAAACTTGCATGTATTAAGCATCTAGCCTAACTAGCATGATTGAGCCCTGCAGTGGTAGAACCTGGTGAACCGGGCTATTTGACTCTTTCTTTACGCTATTTCGTCTTTCTATAGAATACGAAGAGAGGACCTTCTTTCGGGCTGTCTACGAACCCTTCTTCTCGTATGCAATTTTCTATTCTTTCTTTGATCTGAAAATGTTGAGTTACTTGAGTAAAAACATCTGCTACGCTCGATATGCAGACGATTGACTCTTTGCTATCAAACCAGGCTTTAAAGAAGCAGGGGCTGGCTGGATAGGATCTCTTGCATGAAAGGCTTTCCCTTCGATCATCATATAACCAAACTGCATCGATCCGATAATTTTATAATACCTTTTTTTATCCTCTCCTACGGCGGATCTGTGGCCATGAATGAAAGTTCCTTCTTTTGACCCTCAATTTGAACATTGAAGAGTAAATATAAGATGCAATCAATAGATTGAAGCTGTGAGCGAATCTGTTTAAGGTACAGATGAAGAAGACGGTGCTATATCATATGTTTCGGTAGTAGTAGCTGTGATATCTTAGATATTATGAAAGGGAAAGGCTGCTTTCCTTCCTTCCAATTTATATTGGCACTTGAATCGGGATTGCCTTGGTTTTCATTCTACTCAAGTGAGCGACTCCGCTCTTCTCTCTTTCTACTTCCTTCTTCCCAGACCGGGATTCCTATAATATAAGGGTAAGCCCAGGAATATAGGAAGTGTGCCGTGAGTGGTAGCAGTTTTGTAAGGGCATGGCTTATGGCAGGGAGTGACCCGATAGCTCTTGTTGAGTCGACTGTGAACGCATGGTTAGCTCTTAAAAAGAATAGCTCTTATTCATCTTTTACCCTTCCTTATTCCTTTCCTTGAACATTGATCACGCATTTCTCTACGCCGACCTACCTTTCTTATGCAATTTAGAGTTTGCTCGGCAAAAAAGGGTTCTTTCAAACACCGTCTACTCTACACACCAACAAAGACCTATAGCGTCTTCTCTGTGCTTGGAATTAGTACATAGAGCGGCTATGAGTAGGAGCTTTAAGCCTACCCGCAGTTGATGGTCTTGTTGGAATATGCGCTGTTCTCGACTCCGATGCTATTTCATCCGTTTTCGATTGTTTAAGTCCTTACCGGGCGAAAGGCATAAAAGAATGAATAGCAGGCGCAAGCTCAAGGCGAGACAGAACAAAGAGTACAGTAAGCGATCGAAAGCTGGATTCACAGGCAAACCAGACTGACTTACCACAGACAGTAGGGCAGATCCTTTATTTTATAAAAGGTTTGAAGACGCCCCTATCAAGTAAAGGCATAGGGAGAGGAAGATAAAAAGAAAGAAATACGCCATCCAAGCGCAAGGCTTTTCTTTTTCGTCGAGTGTTCAGTGAAAGGATTAGGTTTGTGTATCGCCGATTGAAACATGAATTACAAAGAACTGAAATGGTGAATAAGAAAGATTTCCGAAAGATCGTAGCGAAGAGAGCTCTCACAGGCCTTGATCCCGCAGCCACTTTCGGAGACGCGTCAGGACTAACTGGACCACAAGGTTCAGTTTATCATCTCGAACCAGCAAATCCTGGTCCAATCTGTTGGATAGCCCAGGACAGCACCTCCTGAGTCTATGCTTGCAACTCGAGCCGTGGCACTTATTCTCATCTCTCAGCCCGAAGCTTTCCGTCCCTTTTTGAGTTGAAGCTAACTTATAAGTGTAAAGGCCCCTCATTCAAAACCTCAAGGCGGTAGAACCCGCTTTGACCCAGCCACCAAGTAAGTCGAAAGACCTCGTTTTTGGTGTGAGCTTTCCATATTGCCATTATTTATGTTATTTCGGGTATAAATGCCTTTCTTACTGGTGTTTCAGGCACTATCTACAGACTATCGAAAACAACAAAAGGATCTGGGCCTAGAGAAAAGATGCCGATGCCTTGGAAGCAATCTCTTGATCTAATGTTTTGCTTTGACTTTGCCTTTGTGGGGTTCAGGGATTGAGTTAGGAAGCCATGACGAATCTGTCGGCAGTGTGTTCCACCTATGAGAAGGTTGGTGTCAGAATTCGAGAGACGGATTATTGCTTAGCGCGCAGCAGGATACTTGACGGATGTGGCCAAAAGTCTTTTGAAAGTGCAGACGGTTTATGAGAAAGAAATGCTTTAGTGAAACCTTGGACTAGAAGGCGCGCTTTATAACGCTCCAAAGACCAATGCTGAATCTTGTCAATCCACTTCAAACCCACTCCTTTTTTGCTTGGAATTCGCCAAAGTGAAAGTATGAGTAGGAAGCAATGCATGAAATTCAATTCATCCATCTGCCATAGCCCCAACTGGGGATGCCTAATAGAAATCTATAAATCGAAAAATAAGTGAGTTCAGTTTCAGGCACAGACCGTTCAGAATTCACTTTGCCTCCCTTCCTTCTAACGATCGAACTGGAGTCTGAGCTCCTGAAAGAAGGATGCCTCATGTTCCTTCCTCTCTTCCTAGCAGCGAGGTAAACGCTCTTTCTCGATCAGGAGAAAAGCCTACGGCGGTATATCCGAAAGCGCGTCCTCGAAATTCCCCCAAGGAAAATCAAAGTCTTAGTCTCGGGGGACCAATAAAGAACCAAAGCTTGAATGAAGGTAACGTTCGCTCTTCAAGATTTTTCTACCGCTTCAGCGATCCCAGTTTTTCTCCATAAGGTCCCATAGGGAGATCTCTAGACTGATGCTAGATCTTTGAAGTCATCGCTAGCCTTCTCTTCTTCCTTTATAGAAAGAAAAAAGAAAGACAGCGCGGTAACAAAATAAATTCGAACTGTGTTTTCAGGGCCAAAAGTAACTTCACTTTTGGTTCCGTCCGCGCTCACTATTTAAGTGAAGATCAGATACTGAAAAAGGCAAATTATAGAAGACCCTAAAAGGGAAATTGGATAGAATCGTATTTTTTGAGCCCAGATAAGAGATAGGAAGTCAGCCGGTGGCACCTCTAAGATGCCTCTCAAGTTGCCATTAGGGGCTTTTACTTTTGCTTGTTATTCCCTTTTATAGTTATATAGACCAATATAAGATATAAGAGCTAATCGGGAACGAAATCGGGCAGTACCCAGTTGCAAGTAATACGGATAAGACCTCTTTCCACCCGATAAGACCCTTCCCCGAGAGGAGAGTACTCATTGGAAAAGAAGGCCCGTAGCTGGATAGTCTCACTAGGCACTAGAGTAGAGGAGCGGAAGCCACTCGACTGATAAGGAGAGGAGCGGGTACCGGTTCAAATGCCTCGGTATCAGCTTTATGGTGCTGGCGGATAGACAAGTGAAGCTACTATGGGTTCGTCGGGCTTTGATCCCATTCCGAAGGGTTCTGCGCATTGAGCGAGCAGTTAGTTCCGGTCTTTGTTCGCTCGAGGTCTTTCTGATGGCTGCGCTCAGCCTAATGTTATCTACGTTGACCCCTGTCCCGCAGCTGTGGAATTCTCTCCGCACTAGAGGAAAGGAGAAGGACGGGACTGCTTTTTGTTTTGAAGTCTTCGTTACTCGTCGAGCTCTTTTTTAGCTTTTTTGTGTGTGATTGTCTATTTGAAGATCATATTGGAAACCTGGGATATGCCCATAGGGAAACCTAGATTATTAACATGTTTGGCAGGAACGTACCTATCGTCATATCTGAGGGGACCCTATCTCCGGTCTCAGCAAGCTATGGGATATAACAAGGAATGCACCTTCCTCTTTGGAGGCAGGGTCAGTCATTCTGCTTTGGTTCTGCTGTGAACCACAACTAACATGACTTCACCAATATGGCCCCTATTCTTTTTATTTTTTTCACTCCTGAAGTCATCTAACTGGGACAGATGTCCTTTGCAAGCCCTCTCTAACTACAGCCACAAATATAGCTACAGGCTACTCCAAAATCATAAGCTAATCCCAAGTATGCAAATCGCTTCTCCTTGCTTTATTAGTTACTTCACTAAAGGAGCTATCTCATACCTTGAGGATAAGGAGACGAGTTAGATCTTATAAGGATAGTCCCTGGTTCTAGCTACCAAACCCTTTCTTTGCCTTTACTCCCACATAAAATGCTGCTTGCGTGCTTACCCCAAAGCCTTATAACAGCAGGCTTTACTACAGGCAATTACTAAACTCCAAGCTGCTAACCAAACCAAGCTACTCAAATAGAACAAGGAGCTCCACTAAGAAGAGGTATTTTCACTGCTGCTCCCATCCAGGCTATATAACTCGGAAATCGGGATCGGGAAGAAGAGCATGCAGCCATGAGACTAGTTTCCCATTGTCCCGAAGTAGAATGGCCACCTAAAGCGAGCTTGTATGCGCATTTCATTCTTCTATCTTTGAAGTTGCTGTAACGGATTAAGCGTTAGAACGCCCGAATGTCTCCTCTCATTGAGTAGCTTATACTACTGATTCAGTTAAGGCAAATAGCCCATATAATCCCTCCTGTTGGTCAATCCCACCTTGCGACCTTCATCCCCCTTCGAATGAACTCCCCTAATGTCTTTAGAGCAGCATATCTCTAGCTGATTTATAGTGAAGGGAGCCCTCATTCTAGCGAACGATCCTTGCCTACTTCCTTTCCAACTACCTTAGCCTCATCTCGGGAAGGGGATTGGTTTGATGTGCCTAAATTCAATAAGGGGTCTCGCCAGCTGACCTGATGCTGTTGTTGCTGCTGTGAACGGATTTCTTGCTTTGCAGCATCAAAATAGGAGATCTTTTGGTCTCCTACGTGACTTAGTTGAAGAGCTTCGGTATATAGTAAGCCTACTCTTCATTATAAATTGATTTCACTTTCCCCTCTCCTTATCAGTCGAGTCTAGTATCTTCTCCCCTCTCCTTCTCTCCTTTCAGTCGAGTCTATTCTAACCTCTCTATGGTGAAAGTTCCGAGAATCACTCCTAGTTCCACAGTCGATGACTCTTTTACAGTTCGGCTCAGTCCAGTATTCCTCCTCTTTGGAGACGAGTGGCTTCCACACTCCTTCCTTTCTGGGTCTATCGCTTTGCCTGAACCAAATTCAAGGAATGGTTGTCGTCCAGACCTCCTTTTTCTTTCCTAGACTTCTTTTATTTTGAAAGAGAGTGGATACGTGCCCATACCTGTAGGGATACTGGCTATATAATCGGAGGGGTGCTACCCCGCCTACGTTACTTATTCCATTGCTGGAACCATCGCCCGGAAGCAGCTAATATTATTCGTCTTTTAAGGGACCAGATGTCGAGGATCAAGAGGTGAGGGAATCCCTTACTGTTGAACGAAAGCTTGAAGGTAAAGCATAGTCAGGCAGGTTCGGTTCCTGCTGAATGAAACAGAAAGACATAAGGAAGCACTCGACTACTAGGGAGAGTGATTACATACCTTTCATTTCATCCCAAGAACTAGATCAATGGCAGGCTACCCTAGGTAAGCATAAATGCCAGGAGAAGGACTACATGCCTAATCTCTCACTAGCTCTATCCAAAGCGTCTATCTCTAGCTGCTCTATCAAGCCCTTGCTTAAACTGTTTTAGAACTTGCTTTCCTAAGGACTGAAACGGCTGTACAGGATGAAAGTATGAAATACACTCGGACAATGCCAATAAAAGAAAAGACATAATGTACAGGTAATATGGGTATGAGACTAGAAACTTGCTTCAAATACTCAGGCTTGAAAGCATATTGATACTAGCTGGTTTGAACTGGAAAACAACTTGAATCTGGCCCATTTATTAAGGGAAATAAGGTATTATGGTAATATTAGACATCCTACTAATAGATTCTTTAGTCATTCTAGATCGAATACAACCTAGGAATAGTTGTACGCCTACATAACCTATCTGACATACCAAGGAAGAAGGTATAAGACCCATGTAGTTCATGACTCATTTTCTTAAATAAGTTCCTTGACTTTGAATGAATGAAAGCTAGTAATCTGGTCGAAAGGAGCCCTCTTTCCCCCTATCGCTAGGGGCCTCGCTCATCAGTCTAACATGAGCTACTACTCTATGTATGAATTGAAAGCTCTCACGATAAACACGAAATCAAAAACAAATCCTTCCGAACCACATTATACAAATGATAGCACAGGGCTAAGGTGAGGAAGATAATGACATTGAGAAAAGAACCTGGCCGAAGTCAGTCTTGTGTGAAATTCCGCGGTTGGAAGGATCCGTCTGTCTTTCCCTTCTCTCTCTTCTCTTAGCAAAGTAGGTTCAAGTCAAACTGGCAGGCTTGCTACATGCTACTGGGCTCAGGGACTGCAGTCAGCCGCTTCCCCTGTAGTCGTCAGCCCGTTCTTGACAGATCCGATCGGGTGTTCATAATCTGGAGTAAAAGGATTCGAACCTTTGCATGCCGGTACCAAAAACCGATGCCTTACCACTTGGCTATACTCCATAGGCCTGTTTTGGACGGTAGGAACGGGGGAATGACTACCTGTAATAAAGCACAGGCTAATACGAGTCGACCAGAAGAAGCAAGGCTTAGATTACCAGATCCTGGACACAATCTTCCTAGAGATGGAGAGTCCCTTGCCTCGCCTTTTTGCACCTCTCCTTCTTGCTTGCTTACCTATAGCTCTCTTGTCTTAGTGACTCTTCCTCTTTTATAGGTTTTTTTCTTAGTGTGAAAACGATCTATTTTGCATTTGCCTTTTACTATAAAGGGATATTCACTAACTGTAATATAGATTCATGCAGTTTATTACAATAAGGATCCGCCCCGAAATGGGATTCTTGGCTAGAGAAAGGTTCTGTGACATGGACGCCCAGCCCCAACTCGGTCGGTCGGTTGGCCCACCTAACAGATGATGACATTCTCGATCGATTTGATCGAATTTTTAAAAGTAGTTATCAAACAGACCACATGGAAATAGACTTCTCGCCTCACCCGTTTGGGCTCTCGCTCGAATCGGAACCTTTATGCGTTGGTAAGCTTTCGACTCAATCTAATAGCCAATAAAATAGAAAGTTTTCGCATGGGCTCATCATCTGATGCAGAACCGATGCGAGAGGGAGAAGCGGGGATTGATAGCTTTCAAGAACCGGTGGAAAGCCTGCATTCGTTCCTTTCCAAAAATAGTGAATGAGTGCCCTTAGTCTTAGTAAAGACTAAGATCTTGAAACCTTGGTTGTTTTAAAAAAAATCCAATGTTGGGCCAAGCCCGGTAATAGCCGAAGGCAAAAAGGGGGAGAGGAGATTCAGGATAGTCACTCCACTCCATAGATAGTGCACACAGATTCTTCTTTCATTTGAAATGACTTTCGGGTCGGCTGGGAGAAAGGAAGCTTCCGGACCAAGCCGAGCGATCACTCAGCAATGAACACTAACTGAAAGCGGCCGGGAATGAGTACCTATCCCTTACGGGAATCGAACCCGTGTCTTCGACATGAAAAGACGATGTCCTAACCACTGGACGAAAGGGACCAAAAAGCCATTCCTCATATACCTCAGCTCCGAGAATATAAGTGGTTCGCTTTGTTTCTATACGCAATTCAAGATTTCGTTTGTGTTCATGTTGGCGATTTCTGATGTGAATTCGGCGGGTCGTCCCCCCTTCCTACGGGTTCCCCCACCTTTCCTTCCACCCCAAAAAACGGTGTGTTATTGAATTACTAGTTCAATGTCAAATTGTTTGGCAAAACACGATGTTGCGGAGACAGGATTTGAACCCGTGACCTCAAGGTTATGAGCCTTACGAGCTACCAAACTGCTCTACCCAAGATCAAAACTGAAAACTAATAGATAAACAAGGGTTGAATGCGCCCCCCTACCCTATCTGTACAAATAGAATAACCCATTTATACAGAAAGGTAAAGGGGCTTTAGCCTTAGAAATGAAGCGTGAATCCTTACCAACTCGATCTTTTTGCTCCTGGCAACAGGCATGCTTGAACCATTTCACGAAGTATGTGTCCGGATAGTCCAAAGTCTCGATAGTTAGCTCTCGGTAAAAAAACAACGTCGACGAAGGCGTGTAGGTGCACTATTCCGCGGTGGGGATTGTCACTTTCCATAAATTTCCCATTTGTCACTCAACGAAGGTTTCAAGATCTTAGTCTTTACTAAGACTAAGGAACTTTGCTTATTTCTTTTTTTGAGGATCGACGAATCAAATGAGATTTCAGTTCAAATCCCTCTGAATCAAACTTTTCCTTGCCATAATGGTTGAGTATTAGTATCGTATCCATAATACAAGTCTAATCCTAGATGTAGAAATAGAATAAGGCCCTCCAAATCAATTCGGATACAACACATTCAAATGAACCAAATTGACCCGATGTAGAGGCAATTAAGAAAGCAGCATAAGTGAATATATAACCTACATAAAAGTGGGCTAATCCAACTCATCTTGCTTGCACAATAGAAAGGGCCACTGGTTTCTCTCTCCAGCGAATCAAATTCGCCAAAGTCCATGCCCGCACAAGAAGAAATCTTCATTCACTGCAACTAAAACCTTCCAATAAGAACATCCATGCCCAGACCGATAAACTATTCATACCAAAAGGGTTATATCCATTGATAAGTTGTGAAGAGTTGAACCCTAAATAATCTCTTAACCAGCCCATCAAATAAGTGGAAGATTCATTCAACTGTGAAACGTTACCCTGCCATAATGTGATGTGTTTCCAATGCCAATAAAAAGTAACCCATCCAATATCACATCCAAATCAAATGCGTCCCATGCCGAAATATCACAAGTACCGCCTCGGCCCGGGCCATCACACGGAAAACTATAACAAAAATCCTTTTGATCTGGCATTCACTTGGAACCAAGCACCTTTTACTAAGATCAATGTAGTTGTATGTAAACCGCATGATGAACCAAAAAGTATCCGGGTCCTATTGTTCAGAATAATGAATGAATGTTTTCATTA